TGGATCTCCCAGTTTTTGGAATGCCCCAAATTCGACTTGAGCATCCAAATCAGGATCGATACCAGCAAAAACATCTCTGAACAAAGTTCTAGCACCATGCCAAATGTGCCCGAAAAAGAAGAGAAGAGCAAACGAAGCATGTCCAAAAGTAAACCAACCCCTCGGGCTGCTACGAAAAACACCATCCGATTTCAAAGTAGCACGATCTAATTCAAAAATTTCACCCAATTGAGCACGTCTAGCATATTTTTTCACAGTAGCAGGATCACTATAACTGACTCCGTTGAGTTCGCCACCATAGAACTCAACAGTTACACCTACTTGTTCGACACTATACTTCGATTCTGCCCTTCGAAAAGGAACATCGGCTCTAACAATTCCGTCTCCGTCTACCAAAACAACCGGAAATGTCTCAAAAAAAGTAGGCATACGTCGTACAAAAAGTTCACGCCCCTCTTTATCTCTAAAGATAGGATGTCCTAACCAACCGACGGCTATTCCATCTCCATTATCCATTGAGCCCGCTCTAAATAATCCCCCTTTTGCCGGATTATTGCCGATGTAATCATAAAAAGCTAATTTTTCGGGAATTTTAGACCAAGTTTCTGATAAACTTTGATTTTCGGCTAGCCCAGCACCAACTCGTCGATATATTTCTTGCTGGAAGTATCCCTGATCCCATTGATAACGAGTTGGACCAAATAATTCAATCGGGGTTGTTGCTGAACCATACCACATTGTTCCAGCAACAACAAAAGCTGCAAAAAATACAGCAGCGATACTACTGGAAAGTACGGTTTCAATATTTCCCATACGCAATCCCTTGTATAGACGTTGGGGTGGACGCACACTAAGATGGAAAAGTCCCGCTAATATACCCAATGTCCCTGCTGCAATATGATGAGAGGCTATTCCACCGGGAACAAAAGGATCAAAACCTTCTACACCCCATGCGGGATTTACGGATTGCACCCTTCCGGTTAGGCCATAAGGATCGGACACCCATATTCCAGGACCATACAATCCGGTTACATGAAATGCGCCAAAACCAAAACAAGCCACCCCTGCAAGAAATAAATGAATTCCAAATATTTTTGGCAAATCTAAAGAGGGTTTTCCTGTACGTTCATCACAAAAGATTTCTAGATCCCAATAGACCCAATGCCAGATAGCCGCCAAAAAGCACAAGCCCGAAAACACAATATGTGCTCCGGCCACACCTTCATAACTCCAAATACCCGGATTCGTCGTAGTCCCCCCTGTGATACTCCAACCTCCCCACGAATTGGTTATTCCTAAACGAGTCATGAAGGGTATAACGAACATACCCTGTCTCCACATTGGGTCAAGAACAGGGTCGGAGGGATCAAAAACTGCTAATTCATATAGAGCCATCGAACCGGCCCAACCAGCAACCAGAGCTGTATGCATTATATGGACAGAAAGTAAACGGCCGGGATCATTTAATACAACGGTATGAACACGATACCAAGGCAAACCCATGAGAATACCCCTTTTATCAGCAAAAAATAGACACTATGTAACTTTATTGCACTGGAAAAAAAATATACTATGGAACCCCACTTGCAGTAGATTATATCGGGTAAGGTATTAGATTTTTTTTTCTAGGTTTTTAGGAAAGATGGAACAATTAGATTCATAGGAACAAAAAAAAGCGGATCTATTTTATTCTATACCCGATAAATAACAATACGCAATGGTGGTGTTGGTGGTGGGGGAGATCCTATTTTTTATGCGTGTTTCTATCCGTGAATGCGGACATAGTTTTTATCATTCAAAGAACCTGTTCGTAAGAACTATCTTTTATTTATTTTTTTCATTTGGTATTCCCCCCCCCACCCCTTTTTTTTATTTATCATTTATAAATACAAGATGATAAAAACAAATAATTTTTAACACAATAAACCAATAAACCAATTTTGACGTTTCCACATCAAAGTGACATATATTACTTAATTTTTGTTCTTGATTTAATGCCTATTGGTGTTCCAAAAGTTCCCTTTCGAAGTCCTGGAGAGGAAGATGCATCTTGGGTTGACATATAGTGCGACTTGTCAGATATATTGGGTTATATGGGATTTCCCCGTTTTCTCCCCCGATTGAGGTATCCTCTCTTTCACCCCGAAAAAGATTGATTGAATCATCAAAAATATGGAGCGTGAAGTGTAATGAAGTGCAATTAGATCGATTTTTGAAGGGATATCCAGATTACTATTATCAATTTTGAAGTTTTTATGGTTGGCTTGGCTGGACCAATAAAATAAAGTATCCAGGCTCTGTTTAGAAAAAAAAAACGGTAATATATCTACGATTACTACTTCTAGCATGTCATATATGTGCCAGAAAACATAAAATAAGAAATTCAGAAAAAGGGAAGTCGTAGCAAAAAGATATGGTATTGGAGTATTTGTCCTATATGTGCAAATCAAAATCGGGCAGATCTTTACTCAGAGTAGAATAGAAACCTAAAAGAAAAGAATTGAAGAAGCCCATTCAGAAACAAGAAAATTACATTGCGATTTTGATTCGATCTCGATGAAAACAATACATCAATGAGGAGTTAGTTCAATAAGTTTAATACATTATATATATATTTCTTCTATTATATATGGAAAAAAAAAATTTGATATGGATAACGGTATATGGATAAAGGAAGGGATCAAAAGTTGTCTTTCTTGAAATAATGTAATAATGTAAGAAAAAGACCTTTCCCTTCGTTAGAAGTTCATTAGGAAAATGAAAAGTGAAGAGGGTTGAAATCTACACATTGATTTATTTTTGCGATCTTTTGTGAACCGTATGCATCAAAAGATGCATGTACGGCTCTTAAGGGATAAAATCTTATCCTAATCAACCGACTTTATCGAGAAAGACTCCTTTTTTTAGGCCAAGAGGTTGATAGTGAAATATCGAATCAACTTATTGGCCTTATGGTATATCTCAGTATGGAGGACGATAACAAAGATTTGTATCTGTTTATAAATTCTCCGGGCGGATGGGTAATACCCGGAATAGCAATTTATGATACTATGCAATTTGTACAACCCGATGTACAGACAGTATGCATGGGATTAGCCGCTTCAATGGGATCTTTTCTTTTGGCAGGAGGAGAAATTACCAAACGTTTAGCATTCCCTCACGCTTGGCGCCAATGAGTCTTTTATTTGAGAAAAAAAAAAAAGAAGACTATGCCTTCGCCAATATTAAGTAATAATAGCATGGCACTTCAAGTTCGATATGAGTTTTTTTTTTTTATTTCCAAAACCATTCGATTATGTATCGAAAGAGTAGTATGAAAAAAGACAATTTACCATTTTATATGATCTATCAGGAGCCTATTTCAGTGTCACAAACTTTTTTGTTTTCGGTTTTTACACCGGAAAGGTTTTAACAAGATTTATGTTTTTAACAATATATATGCTATGAAAGAATATATATATTAACTGTTTGAAAAAAAAAGACACTTTGGGATTGCTGAAGAACAGACGAAATAATAAAGCAACGGAACCATCATAGTATTTTAGAAATACTCCAAAAAAGGAAGGATGGTTATTGGATCATTTACTGATACTGATCCGGGTCTGATAGACCCAGTATTTTTTCTATTTCTTCGATGGAAGGTAGAAATCAATTCCATAGTAGAGCCGTATGCAATACGCAAAAGATGCCTGTACGGTTGTTCAATTCTGTCTTTTTTTTCCTATCTCTCGCCTTATCGTGCGAGAGATAGGAAACCATTATTTTTTTATATCATCAGGGTAATGATCCATCAACCCGCTAGTTCTTTTTATGAGGCACAAACGGGAGAATTTATCCTGGAAGCAGAAGAACTACTGAAGCTTCGCGAAACTATCACAAGGGTTTATGTACAAAGAACAGGCAAACCTTTATGGCTTGTATCCGAAGACATGGAAAGGGATGTTTTTATGTCAGCAGCAGAAGCCCAAGCCCACGGAATTGTTGATCTTGTAGCGGTTGAATAAAAAATTAGCAGCCAGGATTCCGCGCAAATACACGATTTGATATTTTTTTTCTTATTAATTTAGTCTTCTTATCTGATTTATTATCATATTTCTATTAATAGATTAATTAATAGAAATATGATAATAAATATTAATGAATCTATTAATAGAATAGAACTGATTCATAATCATCGGGTTATGATTGATCTAAACCAACTCATTATGTATACGACTCACCATGCCAACTATGAAACAACTTATTAGAAACACAAGACAGCCAATCCGAAATTTCACGAAATCCCCCGCTCTTCGGGGATGTCCTCAGCGCCGAGGAACCTGTACTAGGGTGTATGTGCGACTCGTTCAGATCATAGACTAAAATAAAAAAGGAAAAAAAAATTTCAGTATCGGGGGATCGGTTAAGATAGTGAATGGAAGAGCTCCATTCACTATCTTAACTAATCTTAACTAATATATATAATAGAAAAAAATTTATATATATAATATAAAATTAAAAAATTTATAATAAAAAAAGAATATATAGAGAGATATATTCTTCTATTGTGTATCAAATTTATGGTTTCGATTGGTGCAAACCCAATCACCTCAATTTGCAATTTAAGATGAGAAAGATTTCACCATTGGTAGTAAATGCTTATCCATTAAGCGGGGGAAATCCTATAGTTCAATTAAAAAGCGGAATAATTATGCCCTTATTTTTGCAAGAACGGACTAAGAGGGTCAGCTACCCAGCTAATCTTCATACTTAAATACCGTTACTGTATAGCTAGATTTCGTTGTGAAAGACCTATTACTTGATATTTCATGGGTAGAGCCAAAGAGTGTGAACTGTACAAGTTAACAAAAATATTGATTAAACCGAGGAAGGGGCTCCGGTGTATAGAGAGGATCTCACCGTTTTAAAAGTAATCATAGAAACGATGGAACCCACCATTTCTTTTTGTATTTTATTTACTTTACTATGTTTTTTCTGAATACACTCTCTTATTTCGAAGTTAAATGCTTCAAAATCAAAAGAAAAAAATCGTGGTTGGGAAGGTTATAGTAGCAAAAGCCATTGAAATTCTTACTTTATACATTGGAAGAATCCATTTTTGTTATTAATAGACTAGGAAAGGAAAAAGAATAACTGAAAGAAAATAAAATGAATCTAATAGTTATTCATCAAAGTCTCATTTCATTTACTCAATGACCAGAATTAAACGAGGATATATAGCTCGGAAACGTAGAACAAGAATTCGTTTATTTACATCAAGCTTTCGTGGGGCTCATTCAAGACTTACTCGAACTATTACTCAACAGAAAATAAAAGCTTTGGTTTCGGCTCATCGGGATAGAGATAGGAAAAAAAGAGATTTTCGCGGTTTGTGGATCAATCGAATAAATGCAGTAATTGGTAAGAATAAAAAAAAAATGTACAATAGTTATCGTAATTTATTGTATAATCTGTACAAGAGGCAATTGCTTCTTAATCGTAAAATAGTTGCACAAATAGCTATATTAAAGGGTAATTGCCTTTTTATGATTGCCAACGAGATCATAAAATAAAAATTCCCCGGAGAATGAACTCCGGGAAGGTAGTGGAGTAGGGATTTGTATGAAAAAATATGATTCATATGATAAAGTCATCAAAATGAACAACCACGTTCAATATAAAAAGATTGATTCTTCTTCACCGATTTTCTTTTTATAACACAACAACCTAAATTTGATTGGCGTTGTTTTCCAACAAAACATCAATTCAAATTGGATTTGAGTTTCAATTCAAATTTGAATTCAATTGAAGAATAACTCTAGTTTTTTTTGTTTTAAAACCGGTAGGAGTAGTTCTAGCGGTCGACTCGCCTTTTTCCATTTTTTTTTCATTATTAAGAAAAGGTAACGAAGATAAAATACGAGCTTGTTTTATAGCAATCGTAATTAATCGTTGTTGTTTTAAGGTCAATCTATTCACCCGTCTAGATAATATTTTTCCTTGTTCACTAATAAATCGACTAATTAAACTCATGTTTTTATAATCAATTCGATCCCCCGATTGGATCGGGGGCAAACGCCTACGAAAAGATCGCTTGGGTTTAAGAAAAAGTCGCTTAGATTTATCCATGGTTTGTTTATTCCTATCCCGAGAATCCTATTTCTTACCAAAAAAAGGATTTTTGTTTTATTTTATTGCTTTTCTTATTTTTTTTGTTATATAATATAAAAAAATAGATGTTCTATTATGTTATATATATCTAATTTATATATTTATAATATATAAATTAGAGAATATATATGAGAAATACATCATTTTTCATATTCCTTTTGGACGGGTGACACGCAAGCGATCTGTTTTTCTATTTCTTTATCTCTGCATGAATCGTATGTTTGCAACAACAAGGACAGAATTTTCTTAGTTCTAATCGACTAGGCGTATTGTGTCGATTCTTTTGAGTAATATATCTGGAAATACCCGTTGATTCCTTATTAACACTCTTTTGAGCACAACAGGTACATTCCAAAATAACCCTTACTCGGATATCTTTACCCTTGGCCATGAACCTCCTTTTTTTTGTTTTTGATTTCCTTAACTCTTCTATTTTTTAGGATTCGAAGCGAAGAAGAATAAAGGAATGAAAAAAGTAAAAGTTGAGAATTCTAAATCAAATTATGAAGGATTTCGTTTCAATTAATATAGGACAGGAAAATTTAAGTAATACAATGATTTCCAATTTTCTAATCGCAGTACAGTATTTCAGTTTTCATTTAAGTATTTTGTATGATATTGTTGCCCCCACCCTAGCCATTCTATTTCCATTTCAGGTCTCACTCTATTAAGAATGGAAATGGAATTGAATTATTCATTCAATTCCATTGAAGCCTGTACAAGATTCCGAGTTTCACCGAGTCCAAATCCCCTTTATTCTTTTCTAACTTTTTCTATTCGAATTCTAAAAAAAAAAAAAGAAATAAAGGAGGGGGATTAATCCCAGATATTTGATTGTATCTTTTATCTTCTTCACCCCTTCCTGCGCCAATAACTAGACTAGAATGAAAAAAAGGGGAATATCAATGCATCCGGAAAAAAACGATTGATCTCTATCAAGAGACCCGCTAAAGCCCCGAACCATAGAGTACTTACCACTGGTGCCACGGAGAGATATGTTTTTAGATCTCGCATTTTTTTTTTAATCCTCCTTTTTTATTTATTGTAATTTGTGATACATAATTGAATATGATCAGATGATTATTTCGTTAATAACCACTTGGATTTTCGGCCGAATTCCAAATTCAAATTGAAATGTACAACGATTCATTCGATAGCTTTTTTTTTTAGAAAAAAAAAAGTCTATTTCTGCCCGAACATCTCATCAAAATATCAAAAAAAATAGATTTCCATTTTAGGAGAATCTCTATTTATTATTTTTTTTTTTCAATTAAAAAGTCTTTAATTATTATAATTTAGATTATTAATTATAATTTAGATTATAATATTAGATTATAATAAGAATCTTTT